AATCACGCTCTGTAGGATTTGAACCTACGACATTGGGTTTTGGAGACCCACGTTCTACCGAACTGAACTAAGAGCGCTTTCTTATCATAATAAATAAGACTGTAAAAAAGAGGATTCTTTTATTTTATAACCCCAATACATCGTGCACACCTATACTATTATATATCATATATTATATATAATGAGAAAATGGTAGATTATGTATGCTTAATTTTTAGCAATCTAAAACTAAAATGGCTCCCTCGTTACTGCTCAAAGGAGAAGTAAGAAGTAATAGGTAGGGATGACAGGATTTGAACCCGTGACATTTTGTACCCAAAACAAACGCGCTACCAAGCTGCGCTACATCCCTTTCAATTGGCCTACAACGTCATTGTAGAGAATCCCTGTCTTGTTTTCCACACCCTTATTTCATCTATTGATATACAAAAATTATCTTTCCATTTCCTCTTTTTGGTCTCATATCATATAACAACCATATAATGAATAATAAATGAATATTTTTGGCGGGAATTCTCAGGCGGAAAGGGACCTATTTTGCTGTTTTAAGAAAAGGAAAATCTTATCTATCGAATCATTGTACATTTAAATTTGAATTAGGAATTCCGGGTACAAATAAAATATACAAATACAAGTGGTCTTTAACCACACATACATGTGATTATATATGTATTACCATAATGTAATACGATAAAGAAGGAGGATTTAAAATGCGAGATCTAAAAACATATCTTTCCGTAGCACCGGTACTAAGTACTCTCTGGTTCGGTTCTTTAGCGGGTTTATTGATAGAGATCAATCGTTTCTTCCCGGATGCGTTAACATTCCCTTTTTTTTAATTCTAGTTATTGCCGCGGGACGGGGCGAAAAAGATTAGATCGAGATACAATCAAATATCTGTGACTACTCTCTCGCCCCCCTTTTTTTTAGTTTTTTTTTAGAATTATATAAGAATTAGATAAAATAAATTCAAATAAATAAGGAAGGTAGAACGAAAAAAGTGGATTCAACCTCACCGAAACTCGGGTTCAAGCTCTAATTTAATTACTAGTAGAGCGAAAAGAGAAATGTGGCTGGAACAACAGTATCCTACAAGATACTTAAAGAAAATACCGTACTGTGATTCTAAATAGAGTTAGAAATCATTGTATTACTTATTCTTATTATTTACTATTACTATAAATCTATATTGATTTACTATATTGATTGCAATTGATTGCAACGAAATCTTTCAGGATTTGGTTTTGAGTTAGCAACTTTTATTTATTTATTTATTTATTCCTTTCTTCTTCACTTTTGATCGGAAAATAGAAGAGTTGGGTGAATTAAAAACTCAAAGGGGGTTCATGGCCAAGAGTAAAGATGTCCGAGTAACGATTATTTTGGAATGTACCAGTTGTGTTCGAAACGGCGTTAATAAGGAATCAACGGGCATTTCCAGGTATATTACTCAAAAAAATCGACACAATACGCCTAGTCGATTGGAATTGAAGAAATTCTGTCCCTATTGTTACAAACATACAATTCACGGGGAGATAAAGAAATAAATCGAATTAAGTGTTCGTATGTCACCCCTTCCCGAGAATATGAAAATATGACATTAGGTATATAATATATTAAGTATATAATTAGTTATATATATAACGCATATTTTATTTATATATATATTTCTATATTATTATTCTATATTATTATATTATTATTCTATATTATTTTCTATATTATCTATATTATTTATATTATTATATTACTAATATTATTTACTAATATTATTACATATATTTATTATTCCATTTATATATATTTAAATAATAAAATAATAAATTTAAATAATAAATTTAAATTTTAAATAATAAATAAATAATAATAAAATAAATAAATAAATAATAATAAAATAAACAAACCAAATCCTATTTATTATATTAATTCTATAATTTGAATTTGATCCGATCAAAATAGGATTTTAGAAATAGAGATAAGAATAGGATTCTTTTTAGAAATAAGGAATAAAGAAATCATGGATAAATCCAAGCGACTCTTTCTTAAATCCAAGCGATCTTTTCGTAGGCGTTTGCCCCCGATCCAATCGGGGGATCGAATTGATTATAGAAACATGAGTTTAATTAGTCGATTTATTAGTGAACAAGGAAAAATATTATCTAGGCGAGTAAATAGATTGACCTTAAAACAACAACGATTAATTACTATTGCTATAAAACAAGCTCGTATTTTATCTTCGTTACCCTTTCTTAATAATGAGAAACAATTTGAAAGAAGCGAGTCGACCGCTAGAACTACTGCTCTTAGAACCAGAAATAAATAGGCTTATCCTTCAATTGACTCAAAATTATCAAACGTAGACTGATGCTTTATTCAAAAAATCTGATAATCAAAATTGTCGTGTCGTAAGAAAAAATAAATAAATAAAAAAATCGAATCCGGTTGGGGAAGAAAAAGAAATCTTTTTTTTTTATTGAGCGTCTTCGCTCATCTTGTTTTGATGACCTTATCAGAATTTTTTTTATCATATTAATTTCTACTCTACCTTCCCCGAGTTCATTCTCGAGGGAACCCCCTTTCATTTAAAGCATTTCGGTGGATTCCTTCCGATCTCCTTATTTTATAATCTCGTTGGAAATCATATAAAAACAATTCCTATTTGAGATAGCTATTTGTGCAAGTATTTTACGATTAAGAAGCAACTGTTTCTTGTACAGATTGTGTATTAATCTACTATAACTATAGGATACCCCCATTCCGCGAATTACTGCATTTATTCGAGTGATCCACAAACGACGAAAATCTCTTTTTTTCCTATCTCTATCCCGATGAGCCGAAACCAAAGCTCTTATTCTTTGTTGAGTAATAGTTCGAGTAAGTCTTGAATGAGCCCCTCGAAAGCTTGATGCAAATAAACGAATTTTTCTTCGACGTCTCCGAGCTATATATCCCCGTTTAATTCTGGTCATTGAATAAAAGAAATTTTGATGAATAACTAATTCTTTCTTTCAGTTATTCTTTTCTAGTCTATTAATAACAAAACGGATTCTTCCAATGTATAAAATCAAAATTCCAATGGCTTTTGCTACTATAACCGTCCCGACCACGATTTTTCCTTTTTTCTAGGCATTTCATTTCGCCTTGAAATAAGAAATTGTATTGATACTAGGTATCAAAAAAGCATATTAACTAAAATAAAGGAGTAAATAGAAATGGATAAATAAATAGTGGGTTCCATCGTTTCTATGGTTACTTCTTAAACGGTGAGGTCCTCTCTATACACCGGAGCTCGTTCCTTCATTTAATTGCTAACTTGTACAGTTCACACTCTTCGGCTCTACTCATAAATTTTCCAGTAATAGATCTTTCACAACGAGATCTATCTTATACAGTAACAGTAACGGTATGTAAGTATGAGGATTAATTGGGTAGCTGACCCTGTTAGTCCGTTCTTTGCAAGAGTCGAAGCATAATCTTTTTGCTTTTTAAATAGGATTTTCCCCGCTTAATGGATAAGCATTTGCTACCAATGGGGAATTTTTTCTCATCTTAAATTCCAAGATTGGATTTGCGCCAATGGAAACCATAAATTTCATACACAATAGAAGGATATGGTAGATCTATCTTTTTTAGATAGTGAACGGAAGAACCCCATTCTATTCACTGGTACTGATCGTTGATACTGAAAAAATGGTTTCTTTTTTCTCAGCCCATGATCTGAACAAGTCGCACATACACCCTAGTACATGTTCCTCGGCGCTGAGGACATCCCCGAAGAGCAGGGGATTTCGTGACATTTCTAATTGGCTGTCTTGCATTTCTAATAAGTTGTTTAATAGTTGGCATGCTGAATCATATACATAATAGACTGGTTTAGATCGATCCTAACCAGATGATTATGAATTACTTCTTTTTCTATTTAATATTTAATTTATATAGATTAATAAAATATTTACCCCTTAAGTTTAAAAAGTTTAAAAGTTTAAGTTAATAAGGAATAAGAGGGATTAAATCAATCTTAATTAAATTGTGGATTGGTGTTAAATCGTTGCTATTGCTATTTGTTATTTAACCGCTACAAGATCCACAATTCCATGAGCTTGGGCTTCTGTTGCTGACATAAAAACATCTCTTTCCATGTCTTCGGATACAACCCATAAGGGCTTGCCCGTTCTTTGTACATAAACCCTTGTGATGCTTTCGCGAAGTTTCAGTAGTTCTTCCGCTTCCAGGATAAATTCTCCCGCTTGTGCCTCATAAAAAGAACTAGCAGGTTGATGGATCATTACCCTGATGATATAACATAAAAAAAGGTTCTTCTAACTCACATAATGAGGCGAGAAGAATAGCTAAAGAATAATAAGAAAAAAAAAGATAGAATTGAACAACCGTACAGGCATTTTTTGCGCATTGCATACGGCTTTACAATGGAATTCTCTTTTTTCTTTCATCGAAAAAGGAGAAAATATAGGGTCTATTAGACCCAGATCAATAAATAATCCAATTACCACCCTTCTTTTTTTTTCGGAAAAGTTAAAAAATACTATGATGGCCCCGTTGCTTTATATATTTATTTCGTCTGTGATTCAGCAATCCCAAAGTTTCTTTTTTTTTTTTCAAAAAAAAAAAAAAGAAAGAAAAAAATAGTCTTTTTTTTGTACTCTTTTATAACATATTTATAACATAAATATTGTTAATAGCCTCTGGTGTGAAAAGAAAAAAAGTTTGTGACGCTGAGATGGGCCCACGACAGCTAAGATAAAATTGGAAATGCCCTTTCTCTCATACTACTCTTTCGATACATAATCTAATATTTTATTTTGAAAAAAAAAAAGAAAAAAAAAAAAAAAATTGCATATCGAATTCGAAGTGCCATGCTATTATTACTTACTAATTCATATTTCATATGGCGAAGGCATAGTCTTCTTTTTTCTTTCCATCAAATAAAAAAAAACTCATTGGCGCCGAGCGTGAGGGAATGCTAGACGTTTGGTAATTTCTCCTCCGGCCAGGAGAAAAGATCCCATTGAAGCAGCCAATCCCATGCATATTGTATGCACATCTGGTTGCACAAATTGCATAGTATCATAAATAGCTACTCCGGGTATTACCCATCCGCCAGGAGAGTTTATAAACAAATACAGATCTTTGGTATCATTCTCTATACTGAGATATACCATAAGACCAATAAGTTGATTCGAGATCTCGCTATCAACCTCTTGGCCTAAAAAAAGTAATCTTTCTCGATAAAGTCGGTTGATTAGGATAAAACTGTATCCCTTAGTAGCCGTACAGGCACCTTTTGATGCATACGGTTCAACAAAAATTGCGAAAAAAAATCAATGTGTAGATTCCAGCCATCCTTCGTTTTTTCTAGTGGGCCCTTTCTAACTTCTAATTTCTAATGAAGGGGCTTTTTCTTACATTTTTTAAATAAAATGAAATTAAAGAAAGATGAGTTTTGGCCCGTTTTCCTATACCTATGATATAGAAAAAATTCGCTAAACTTATCGCACAAACTTTTCATTGATCTATTTTTTTTCATTGGGATTCAATCCAAATCACGATGTCATTTTCTTGTTCCTGAATGGGTTTCGTCAATTTTTTATTCAATTTTTTTTAGGTTTATGCTCTACTCCGAGTAAAGATCTGCCCTATTTTGATTTGCGCATATAGGACAAATGACCCAATACCACGTCTTTTTGCTATGATTTCATTTACTTTTTTATTTTTATTTAATTCCTTTTTCTTTCATGTTTTCCGCCAAATATTCAACGTATTTCTCATATTATTCGATTGATTAACAGTTTGAAATCGCTCTTATTTATATTTATAATATATTTATAATTATAATAAAAAAAATTATGATTATGATATAGGTGGTAATCATAAATATATTACCAATTGGGTTTTTTCTAAACGGAGCCTGGATACTTCATTTTATCGGTCCAACCAAGCCAACCATAAATCATTCTAATTGAAAATATTAATCTGGATAACCCCCCAAAAAAATGAAATGGATCTCTAATTGCACTTCATTACACTTCACGCTACAAATTTTTGATAATTCAATCAATCTTTTTTGGGCGAAACAGAGGATATCTCGATCGGGCGAGAGAACGGGGGAATCCCATATGACCCAATATATTTGACAAGTCGCACTATACGTCAACCCAAACTGCATCTTCCTCCCCCGGATTTCGAAAAGGAACTCTTGGAACACCAATAGGCATTAAAGGAAAGAAAAAGACTTAAATACTATATTTCACTTTGATGTGGAAGCGTAATAATGGTCTTAATAATATTGGCCTTTATCATATTTTATACATAGATAGAATAAGGCCATAAAATAAAGAAAGACAGAATCAATGAAAGAGAATTATTACGAATAGGTCCTTTGAATGATGAACAAATAGGGATGCATTCATTCATAAAAAATAGGATCAACCCCCATTGCGTATTGATACTTATCGGGTATAGAATAGATCTGCTTCTCTTTTTTCTTCTGAGCCGAATTCTTCCCTTATTACTAATGGAATAGAACAAATATTAATCCTTTCTCCGAAAGAATCCACCGAAAAGGGGAGGTATTCCAATGCAATAAAGTTACATAGTGTCTATTTTTCGTTGATATAAGGGGTATTTCCATGGGTTTGCCTTGGTATCGTGTTCATACTGTCGTATTGAATGATCCCGGTCGCTTGCTTTCTGTTCATATAATGCATACGGCTCTGGTTGCTGGTTGGGCCGGTTCAATGGCTCTATATGAATTAGCCGTTTTTGATCCCTCCGATCCCGTTCTTGATCCAATGTGGAGACAAGGTATGTTCGTTATACCCTTCATGACTCGTTTAGGAATAACCAATTCATGGGGCGGTTGGAGTATTACAGGGGGGACTATAACAAATCCGGGTATTTGGAGTTACGAAGGTGTGGCCGGAGCACATATTGTGTTTTCTGGCTTGTGCTTCTTGGCAGCTATCTGGCATTGGGTATATTGGGATCTAGAAATTTTTTGTGATGAGCGCACAGGAAAACCTTCTTTGGATTTGCCCAAGATTTTTGGAATTCATTTATTTCTCTCAGGAGTGGCTTGCTTTGGCTTTGGCGCATTTCATGTAACAGGATTGTATGGTCCTGGAATATGGGTGTCCGACCCTTATGGACTAACTGGCAAGGTACAACCTGTAAATCCAGCGTGGGGTGTGGAAGGTTTTGATCCTTTTGTTCCGGGAGGAATAGCCTCTCATCATATTGCAGCAGGAACATTGGGCATATTAGCGGGCTTATTCCATCTTAGTGTCCGTCCGCCCCAACGTTTATACAAAGGATTACGTATGGGAAATATTGAAACCGTCCTTTCCAGTAGTATAGCTGCTATCTTTTTTGCAGCTTTTGTTGTTGCTGGAACTATGTGGTATGGTTCAGCAACTACCCCCATCGAATTATTTGGTCCTACTCGTTATCAATGGGATCAAGGATACTTCCAGCAAGAAATATATCGAAGGGTTAGTGCTGGGTTAGCCGAAAATCAAAGTTTATCAGAAGTTTGGTCTAAAATTCCTGAAAAATTAGCTTTTTATGATTACATTGGCAATAATCCGGCAAAAGGAGGATTATTCAGAGCGGGTTCAATGGACAACGGGGATGGAATAGCCGTTGGGTGGTTAGGACACCCTATCTTTAGAGATAAAGAAGGGCGTGAACTTTTTGTACGTCGTATGCCTACTTTTTTTGAAACATTTCCGGTTGTTTTGGTAGACGGAGACGGAATTGTTAGAGCGGATGTCCCTTTTAGAAGGGCAGAATCAAAGTATAGTGTCGAACAAGTAGGTGTAACTGTTGAGTTCTATGGTGGCGAACTCAATGGAGTGAGTTATAGTGATCCTGCTACTGTGAAAAAATATGCTAGACGTGCTCAATTGGGTGAAATTTTTGAATTAGATCGTGCTACTTTGAAATCCGATGGTGTTTTTCGTAGCAGTCCAAGGGGTTGGTTTACTTTTGGGCATGCTTCATTTGCTTTGCTTTTCTTCTTCGGACACATTTGGCATGGTGCTAGAACCCTGTTCAGAGATGTTTTTGCCGGTATTGATCCAGATTTGGATGCTCAAGTGGAATTTGGAGCATTCCAAAAACTTGGAGATCCAACTACAAGAAGACAAGTAGTCTGATGCAAGATTGCTTTGTTATTTTTCGCTTCTATATTTCTGTTTGTGATTTGACATAGGCTGCTGGAAAAATCTTGATTAAAATCGCTACCTTTTCTTTGATTCTTGTTCTTTCTTTATTTTATTCGGGAGATGATTCCAAATAAACAGGTACGGAAGCTATAATTGTAAACCACGATCGAATTTATGGAAGCATTGGTTTATACATTCCTCTTAGTATCTACTCTAGGGATAATTTTTTTCGCTATCTTTTTTCGAGAACCGCCTAAAGTTCCAACTAAAAAAATGAAATGATTTTTCATTATCTCAATTGAAGTAATGAGCCTCCCAATATTGGGAGGCTCATTACTTCAATTAGTCCCCGTGTTCCTCGAATGGATCTCTTAATTGTTGAGAGGGTTGCCCAAAGGCAGTATATAAGGCGTACCCAGTAAAACTTACAAGTAAACCAGATATAGAGATGGCGACTAAGGTTGCTGTTTCCATTGTTATATAATATAATTTATAATTTCAAGACCACAATGGATCTATGATAAGATCGTTTATTTACAGCGGAATGATATACAAAGTCAACAGATCTCACTGAATACAAAATAAGATTTATGGCTACACAAACCGTTGAGGGTAGTTCTAGATCTGGTCCAAGACGAACTGTTGTAGGGGATTTTTTGAAACCATTGAATTCGGAATATGGTAAAGTAGCCCCTGGATGGGGAACGACTCCTTTGATGGGTGTCGCAATGGCTTTATTTGCGATATTCTTATCTATTATTTTGGAGATTTATAATTCTTCCGTTTTACTGGATGGAATTTCACTGAATTAGATTCACAAGAACCACGAAGCCTCACTTTTCAATACAAAAAGTGAACCTTTTAGTTCTCGGCTTTTTTTTAGCCCATTCTATTTTGGTAGTTCGACCGCGAAATTTATTTGTTTCTGTATTTCCGGAATATGAGTGTGTGACTTGTTATAATTGATCCTATTGATAGTACAGAAAATGGGTCTGTCATCTTGATCGAGATAGTTTTATCCCGTCGGATAGCCATTTTAGTATCTGGAGCACGGAATATATGAAATGGATCACGAAGTATTCGAACTATGATTCATACTTAATATTCAAACCTCGCGGCCGGACTGAAAAAAAAATTTCAAAGAAAGAGTTATATTATTTATTATTTATAAATCGAAAGATTTTTTCTTCTTTCAAACTCTCATTTAGTTTATGCTTATTTTGATCAAAGGACAAACCCTTCTTTTCTTTGTATTTTTATTTATTATATCTATTCTATTCATTGAAATTATATCTATTCTATTCATTGAATAAGTGATGATCCAATGGTTCTTACTCAAAGAATCTTTGGACTTAGTTTGAAGGTTTTATTGAATCATCGCGGTTCTGGTATGAATCTGAAGTTTCAATTGATTCATAGGGTCTTAACAAGAGAATTCCTATCAAAACTAAAGAAAACAAGAATAAAGCCACATTCCATACAAATAACAAATCAAAGCAAAAAAGCAAAGAAAAAGAAATAAGTAGGTAAATAGAAGATTCAAGAGGCCTGTAACGATCAACATAAAGACGAATGCGCCGACTTGATTTTTTGGCATTATAATTACAACTACAAAAAAGAGCTTTCGGATTTTTACTCTTTTGTGTCTTCAGATAAAATTGAATGAAAAGATTAAGAAGTTTCAAACTTTCTATTCCATATCCGTTTCAGCTATTATTTGGGTGTTTTGGTTTGAGCTGTACGAGATGAAATTCTCATATACGGTTCTCAGGGGGGGAGTCCTCTTGGTTTACCTATCTCAATAAAGTCTATGATTG